TCCACAGAAGGCGGCAAGAGGATGTCTTGAGCAGTTACATATCCCGGGCCTTTGACACAAATAAGCGCGTCACAAGTTCCATAAAGATTACTTCTCAATACAATATCTTTCAAATTCATTAAAATTTCATGTACCGATTCTTGAATACCCACTATGGTAGAATATTCGTGTGGGATTTTCTCAGATTTTGCGCGTGTAATACATGTTCCTTCTATTTCTCCAAGCAAAACTCTTCGCATCGCAATGCCTATTGTGTCGGCTTGACCTTTCATAAGTGGAGACAAAATAAAGCGCCCATAATAAAGACGCTTACTGTCTGCTCTTGATTCAACACACTTCCACTGCAGTGTCCGAGTAGATACTTTTACTTTCTCTCGAACCATAGTAATATTATTTGTCAGATCATTGAGTCATTTATTTCTCTTGAAATCTCTTCTCTACACCCGTCTTTTTTTAGGGGGTCTGCAACCATTGTGTGGCATAGGGGTTACATCCCGTACGAAATTTAAAAAGATACCGCTTCTACGAATAGCTCGTAATGCCGCATCTCTTCCGAGACCAGGACCCTTTATCATGACTTCTGCTCGTTGCATACCTTGATCCGCTACTGCTCGAATAGCATTTCCTGCTGCGGTTTGAGCAGCAAAAGGCGTACCTCTTCTTGTACCCCTGAATCCACAAGTACCGGCCGAGGACCAAGAAATTACCCGACCCCGGACATCTGTAACAGTCACAATGGTGTTGTTGAAACTTGCTTGAACATGAATGACGCCCTTTGGTATTCGACGTCCACTTTTACGTGAACCAATCCGTCCCGGCCTACGTGAACCACCTCTTGGTGTGGATTTTGCCATATTTGATCATTTCATAAATATAAGTCAGAGATATATGGATATATCCATTTCGTGTCAAAACCGATCTTTTATTTTGATTTGTTCATCGGTTACTTTCTGAAGTCCCTTTTCGAAAGATTATCCTTGTCTTTGTTTATGTCTCGGGTTGGAACAAATTACAATAATCCGTCCCCTCCTGCGGATCAGTCGACATTTTTCACAAATTTTACGAACTGAAGCCCTTATTTTCATAATTGTTATTCCTTAAATGAATTTCGAATCTACTTATTGGAAGAAAATTTGTTTCTTGAAATTTTTGAACCGCGATTTGTATCCCCCTGAAAGGAATGTTGAAAAATCACCTAATCGCTCAAATACTTTTGTGTAGTCTATATATTATATATACGACCTCCTGTTGAATCATAACGACTTCCTTCAATTTTGCCTCCAGCCACCGGGAGTATATGTATAATAGTAGATGTAGAAAAAGGGTCGGATCCCTTCTGAAACATAATCTAGAATCTTACTTCGCTCTCTAAACTATCTAAAAGAACCCGGAGCATACCTTTGGTAAGTTATTCGGTAATTAAACCTCGAGGAATCCCCCCCCCTTTTTTTTTTTCTCACAACACAAAAGTAAGCTCCAAATACAATTCGGATCGAAGAATAATTACCATATATAACACAAAATTTCTCCACCGAGTCTTTCTAGTCGAGCCGCTCGGTCGGTCATTATACCCCGAGAAGTAGAGAGAATTACAATCCCCATCCCATCTAAAATTCTAGGAATTCGTCGATAGTTAAAATAGATTCGTAGACCGGGTCGACTGATTCGTTTTAAATTTAAAATGGGTCTATACGGCCCTTTCCTATTCCTTCGATGTCGTAGGGTTAAAACCAAAAACTCTTTTTTGTTTTCCGTGAGTTTCCTTGCGTTTTCGAGAAAACCCTCTCGCAAAAGTATTTTAACAACGTTGTCGGTGATGTTAGTAGATGCTATTCGAACCGTTCCCTTTCTATTCATGTCAGCATTTCGTATAGAAGTTATTATGTCAGCAATAGTGTCCTTGCCCATGATAAACTGAAAATTTTGTTGTTTCCGAATTTTGATATAATCAACATGTTCTTTTTTTTATGAAAATTATTAAAAGTATATGCGTGAGACATACTCTACTAAATTTTGATTTATCTATTTGATTTTCATACTATCACTATATCGTGGTCCCCTCTTATAATACTTCAGGTGCTAATGAAACTACTTTAGTAAAATTCAACTGTCTCAATTCCCGGGCGATCGCACCAAAAACTCGAGTTCCCTTTGGATTTCCTTCTTGATCAATGACAACTGCAGCATTGTCATCGTACCGTATTATCATACCGTTATCACGTCTGAGTTCTTTACAAGTACGTACAATTACAGCTCTGATCACTTCTGATCTTTCTAAAGGCATATTGGGTACTGCTTCCTTGATCACAGCAACAATAACGTCACCAATATGAGCATATCTACGATTACTGGCTCCTATGATTCGAATACACATCAATTCTCGGGCACCACTATTGTCTGCTACATTCAAATGGGTTTGAGGTTGAATCATATCGTTTTTTGAGTCTGTTTTTTTAATGTTTAATTTAAAGTAAAGCACTGAAAGGACGAAGTCAAAAAAAGGAAGACCCGCATTTTTTTCTACCCAAGATTTATTTCCTTTGTTTCGACATTCCTATCCCGAAATAATGAATTGCGTTCTTATAGACATTTTGGACGCCGCTATTGAAATAGCCTTTCGAGCTATATTTTCAGCTACTCCACTCATTTCATAAAGTATTCTACCCGGTTTAACGACGGCTACCCAATATTCGGGGGATCCTTTACCGGACCCCATACGGGTTTCCGTGGGTCTTACTGTAACAGGTTTGTCTGGAAAGATACGTACCCATATTTTTCCACCGCGCCGTACATTTCGTGTCATTGCTCGGCGCCCCGCTTCGATTTGTCTAGATGTGATCCAAGCGGGTTCAAGTGCTTGAAGAGCATATCTGCCGAAACAAATATGATTACCCCGATAAGATATCCCTTTCATTCTTCCTCTATGTTGTTTACGGAATCTTGTTCTTTTGGGGTTATAGTTGATGGTTCTTTCTCAATGCCATCTCTACTACAGAACTGGACATGAGAGTTTCTTCTCATCCAGCTCCTCGCGAATGAAAGGACTAAAAAAGATTTTACAAGATATAGGGGGATTTAATGAATAATATACTGAAGCATAGGATTTTTTGAAAGTTCATCTAATTAATCTATTCTAAATTTGTATATCGTGTTTAGATATAGAATTGAAACATTTATGTTCTATTTATAGATAATCTTAATGTCTTTTTTTTTTACCGTTATAACAAATCTCTATTTTTTTTGTCCTTTACCATATCGGATCGATCAAAATGAATCAATCCAATAAAAAAAATAAATAAACCTTCGCGGGCGAATATTTACTCTTTCAATATCTATTTCAGTTGTAGGGTTAGTTCATGACCTCTACGAATAAAAGAATAGTTTAGTTCCTGGGTTCCTTTCGCCATCCCACCCAATAAATCATAAAAATGCATTTCCAATAGAATCTTCTTTATTCGTGGGTTCCATCGTTCCCATTGCTTCTCGATTAATGGTTAGGTCTGAATTCTCCAACGGAGTCCTTAATGAAAATTTTTAAGTCAATTTTCTCAGTTTTTATTGGCTCGGGACTCTTTATTTTTTTGTTCTATGAGCGGATTCATCTAGTTAGGGATGAATCATTATTGATGCTGTGTTACACTGTTTTTTATGAGATGACTTACAGACCTTACATATTGGAATCTTATATCATTGATATTTTCTTTCTCTCTTTCTCTCATCCTTCCATTTATCCGCATGCTTTTCTATTTTCTTTCACAACTTAGAACTTCACAACCTATAATCAGATTGGGTTTTTATGTTTATGCAAATTTCAGTTGCTACAACGATATGACCACTATATTATATCTTGACTGGTTCTTTGGATTCGGATAATACGAAGCAATGAGTTGGTTATTAGTGCTATAGTTATTAGTTCATACTACAGGACGGTCCTTTTTTTGGAATCCTAGTCCTAACAAAAATCAACGAGTCGCACACTAAGCATAGCAATTATATAAAATAATCAATCGGATTTTTATTCAACCCTATAGAATTGCGGAATTTATCATTTTTGTTTTGATTGAAGATAAAAAAAGAGCTTGTTCTTTAACTCTTATTTTTTTTCGTCTACAAATATCCAAATTTTGATTCCCAATACCCCGTATATAGTTCGAACCGTATAGGAACAATAATCAATTTTAGCTCCAATGGTTTGTAGAGGAACTCTACCTTCTCTGATCCATTCGGCGCGCGCAATTTCTTTTCCGTCAAGACGCCCTGCAATTTGTACTTGAATTCCTTGTGTATCGGCCTGTTCCGTTAATTCAATAGCTTTTTTCATTGCTTTTCGAAAAGAAACTCGATTTTTTAATTGGCCGGCTATAAATTCGGCAAGAATATTGGGGTGTCCATAAGGATTTGCAATTTTTGTAATAGCAATGTTTATTTTTCGATTCACACAATTAAGTTCTTTTTGTACATTCATCTGTAATTCTTCAATTCTTCGCGGTCTATTTTCTAGTAATAATTTTGGGAACCCTATATAGATTATAACTTGAATTAGATCAATTCTTTTTTGAATCTCTATCCGTGCAATTCCCTCAACACCGGAGGATATTCTCCTATTTTTTTGTACATAATTCTTAATAAAGTTTCGTATTTTTTGATCTTCTTGTAGACCCTCGCAATAGTTTTTTGGTTTTGCAAACCAAAGAGAATGATGACTTTGTATTGTACCCAGCCGGAAACCTAGTGGATTTATTTTTTGTCCCATAATCCCCCATTCCTATATGTATCATGACATGTCATAGTTTTGTTCTTTTTTTTATTATTTATTAATCTAGTGTTTTTTGAGCACTCGATATCGAGATAGCTATAACTATATGAATATTCAGCTAAGGAGATATCTTTTAAAACAATAGTTATATGACAAGTGGTTTTTTTTTTGATCAGATAACTCCGCCCTCGAGCTCTAGGTTTTAATCTTTTCGCAGTAGGACCCTCGTTTACTTCGGCTTTAA